TACCTAGCCAAACCCGCCACCTCATGTGCCAAAGTCAAACGGTTGTTCTTCCTTTGAAGCTTTGAGGCTCAGTTCCAAAACATTATTTAAAAACTAGGCTCTTTTCCCGACTACCAGTGGTGAAATTACAGAAAGTCAATAATAGTGCCGTCTCTCCGCTCCTCTTTTTCTACATATGCGGCGGCGGGTTACCAGAGAAGAGGGTTCCTCCTTCGGACCCTTGCTTCCTTTTCTGATTGAAAGTAGCAAGCCACTCTACTACTGGTACAGAGGCCAGATAGAAGGTTGCTCATCCAGCCCAGCGGATCCATTGTTTATGCGGCAGTGCAATGCAGCTGAAAAAGGGAAGCCCCTTTTTTTTATTAGTAAGGTATAGGTTGGGGAAAACTCCAAAACTAGGGTTCCAAAAAGCTTACCTTATTAGAAAAGTTTTAGAAAGGGGCACCCGCACCCTACTATACCCCTAAACTACAAGCTAGCGCGCAACGGCTTTTCAGCCGTTGTTGCTTGCTGCTTGCAGGCTCGAAAATCTCTCTTTCGCCTTTACTCCCTGTCTCAATTCTGATTGATTAGCTTTTTCCTTCGCGCAAGCGCTTGGTTCGCCCCTTGTTGTGTTGCATTTTGTGATCCTCCGCTTCAGTCTGCCTTTTTCGGATAGCCGGGACCTGACGTTGATTTCCGATTTCAATTGTTATGTCAGCTCCAGGTTTTTTGGGCGGCCATCCGGTTAGTTCAGCTATCACTGCTGGAAGCCCCTGCGGTTGTTCGGCTGCGTACTCCCCGTCTGCCTATCTCACACTCCCAAATTTTGATTTCATATTTCATTTTCCTTTCCTGCATCTTTCTTTCTATCCATAGGTCTCGTGCAGATAGATCTTTGCCGGGGAGATTGGTGCTCCTTGAGGTATGCCTTTCCGGTGGGTTGTTCCTTTATCTGTCTTTTCCATCCAGTGCCCGCACTGCGTCAGAAAATCTTCGTCTTCGATCTCTCTTCGCAACGCAATAAAGAAGTCTAACAGTTTCTCTCGACATCTGTCTTTTAAGACATCGATCTCATATCTAGTTGCAGCGTTCACTATGTTGCCTACGCCCGTCCATTCCTTTCAAGCTTGATCCTGCCCTTAGACTCGTTACCTTGTTCGACTGAACTCGTTGGCTCCGTGCTCTATTCGGTCGGAACCCTGTTCGAGAACCTTCTCTCATAGATTCCCTTCACCAAGTCATCGCCAGCAATCAGCTCTTATCCCTTGGTGTCAAAGGGCGAGTTTCTTTCTTGTCTTGCCAAAAACTTTCTTTATTCTCATTGGAGAAAGACTCTCCCGCGGCAAGGTTTTACACATAGGGCCAGCTGCTTTCTTTATCTCGCTTGCCGTTAGTCCGTCTAGCGCCTTTCGGTTGGGGTCCGCCACGGGGTTAGACCGCTTGGGTTATTTTTCTAGTATCGAAGGCAGTCAACGTGTCAGCCATTCTTCTCCTATTAGACTTGTAAATCCTTTGCTCTTTTTCCTTCTCTCTTCCAGTTCTCTCCCTATAACTTTATTTGACAGGGCGGAGCACTCTATCAATAACAAGAAAAAAGTAGCAATTTTCAAATGGTTTGAGCTTGGAAGCAACCTGCTATCTATCAATAGGCGAGAACAGACTGCTTCGCCTATCTATTCTATTATGGCCGGCTTGAAGACATCAGAGGAAGACCATCATCTCTATCCGGGTACGATCATAGCTTCATTCATTCGTTGAACCTTGGGGATAACCATTAGCATTGAGGTCAATGACCACACCACCTCTATCATACATACGACATTACACGAAGCGAGAGTGCATGGTCAACACACACCTAAAGCGCCTACGTTCCATTTGCAGCCACAACCTAACTTGCACGAGATTCAACAACCGAAGCTACTGGTAGTCCCGAGGGGCGGCATCCTCCTATAATAAATAGTTAGCAGTACTGAACGAGCGAGTCATCGGTCCGGGGAAAGAAAAGGACCGCCTTTGCTTATCTTACTCTTACTAGTCGCTCTATCTATTGGTACCAGCCGGGGAACTCCTCTTTGCGAGCTACTTACTTTATCTGAACCCTCTACCGACAGATGCGCGAATTGCACTGGTCATTGCGCGAAATGTCCTCTAAGCCAGTCAGTCAATGGAGGGACCGGGGCGCTAGGTATTTCCTTTCTTCTGGCCGTAGGTGTGATCAATGCCATTGAGCTTCGGTACTCTAAAATAGTAGTAGGAGTTCGCTTCTGAGTGAGCTTCCTTCCTTATGCTCTGGCCTGACCTTCACGAACAGCTTTAGCTTTCTTTCAGCTACCAACTTCAAAGCTTGATCTCATCTCTCTTCTTTTGCTTCTTTTGAAAGTAAAGTACTCTACTTGTTGGCATGGAAGGAGTTCATCTTGAATTGCCAGTACAGTGATTGGAGGTCTTCCTCACCTGTTCTAGTGACATAGGTTTTTCTAAAGAGAGAAGAGCCTTGAGGCGAAGAACCGCTTTAAGCCTATTGGTTCCCTTCCGTTCAGTACAGACAGAGTTCAAACATAAATCTCTCACTCAGCAGGTGCCAATGCGCTGACGTAAGGACAGTAAGACTTAGGACATAGGGTACCAATTTAAGGCTGCTAACCTTCGCTTCAGTCGGTAGAAAAGGAATTTCTCTCACAAAGGTCGATAGTAGCTCAAAGGACGGAAGTCAATACTGGACTTATCCGCCCACCAGAAGGTCAAAAGCAGATGGAGCAGGGAAGAAGCCCCATTCGTTGAATATCTACCTCCAATTTTCGATTGACTTGTTTGATAAAGGCGAAAGAAAGCACTACTAGTACCAAACCTGCAGGCTATTATTAATGTCATACACGCATGCGGGCCAGCAAGGGAAGGATCGGATGAGTGGAAATTGCCATTGCCCTATGGTCTTCGTCTGGTGCACTTCAACGGATTACGGAAATCGGAGAAGAAGCTGAAGAAGAAGATCGTAGAATAGTCTTTGCAGTGAGTGTGTGATGAGTGCTGGCTAGTCTATGAGTGCATATCAGTCTATCCTCTGTCTTTTCCCTGGCCTGGCTCAGACTCGCGCGCTACAACGCCAGTGACAGGTTGGATAGCCTAACGTGCATTGCATGGGGTGGTGTCAAAGTGAGTTTTCTTGCTTTACGACAAGCCTCTGGACAAGGCTTCTCTTCTGACCGTCTTCCAGCTTGAATCCAATCCGAAGTGAAGAAAAACGAGAAAGCAAAGAGAAAGCCTTCCACTTTCAGAAAAGAGCTTAGTTAGACCCTTCTTCGAGAGATCAGACGATTGTAGAAGACGATGTTTTCGTCTTCAAATTGCACATGCTGTCGGGAGAGATTACCTTCTTGTTCAGTCTAATCCGATGTGAGCAGACTTCTCTATCTTCATGCCTCTTTCAGCAGAGAAGAAAGCTTTGGGACAGTTTCTGAGAGAAGAGGGTCAAGGGGGACTCCCAGAATCGAAGTCGTGTAACTATGTTTCTAAGCACATAACGTATAGGATAACTAAAAAGGCTTGTATGGCTGAGTTGAGTGGAGGGGCTAAGCGCTGCTGCATATTCTAATTAGCCCTTTCCCGTCCGTACTTTTTGACTGTATGTAGGGAGGACCGCCTATTAGAAGGTCTTTTCTCTTTATTTCCATGCCACCTGTGTAAAGAAAGCAGTCTCCATGAAAGCTATGCTATGCCTTTTTATTTGTATTTGACCTCTCCCTATCCCTTGGCTGTATTGAGTGTATCGTCCATGTACGTCTAATCTAACGGTAATATTCGACTGAAGCGGATGGGGATCTCTCTTTATCCGCCTTCGGGCTTAGAAAAAGGCTTCGTACTATCCATCATATATAGATGGATTGATTGACTCGCGGCTAGGTGACTTCTCCTCTCCTTCTTGTTCCGTGATGTGCTACTTGACTTTCTTTATTCTTCCTCACCCGGTAAAACGCCATCTTTTAATAAGGCAATTGCCTACGTTCGAGCTAGTCGACTCCTTACTTCACTTCTTCGCAACTAAGGAAAATACCTTAGAGAAAGACTGATTGGGTAGTAATGGCACTCAATAGCTCTAACAGAACATTGGATTCATTTCCCTAGTCATAGAATAGACGACTAGTTTTTCTTCTAGGCTGGATCTAAACGCCGCCTATCCTTATTTCAATCTCTCGGCCCTCCTATTTATTTACCCTTTTGAGAAGATTTAGCTTTACATTGAGAAGCAGGATACCTGCGTATTTAATGAGGATTCAATCCAGCCACAGGTTTCCCCATGACTAACTTCTTACGAACGAAAATCTCTCTTACGAGAGACGAAGAAACTAAGCTAAACAAGAAAAATCTTATTCCCTCCCTTTAAAGTACATAGCAGTTCCTTAACTAAACGGACATTCATTCTTTACAACCAAATGAAATTCGAAAATAAAAGGTAAAAAGCTACTCTTTATCCATAAAGAAAATGTTACCGTCTCCGTCTACTTGCAGAAAGCCGCCCTGGCATGGAATAGGAGAACCACCCTTTTCTATTAAGCCAAGTTTGACTGAATCTTGAAAATCAATTTCTTTTCAAAAAGACAGCAGATGCTCAATGGAGAATGACTCTTCTTTAGTAATCGGCAGGAATGCTTCATATAAATATCGAGCGAATCTTTGATTGGGAAATTTAGAAAGAAAAATTGGATCAAAGACTCGCATGACATGATTGTTGAGCAAATTGCTCAGTAAACAACAGCACATTGGTATTCCACCAATTTCGTTGGACCAATCTTTGCCATTTATATCAAGAATTGGACGATATAGGAAAGCTGATAGTAAATCGATCGCGTATTTTTCTACGATCAAAGAAGAAAAATCAGATAAAAGAGATTGTCGATCAATATTCAGCAAGAGAGGGAGAAAGTTCAAATAGATCAATTTATCCACTCTGCCCCAGCTGACAACCTCCGAATAATAATCTACCATTCCTACCTCTGGCCTCAAGCCAAAGGATTTCTCAT